CGAGAGAGGACTAAAATAATAGAATAATCATTCTAGGTATTCTCTCTCTTAGCCCATTCGGAAGGATTTCATCTCATAATTATCCATGACTGTTTATGTCTCTAGCATGACCACTTGATGAAATGTGGAGGGAAGTGGGGTAAATGGCCGATACTACTGGAAGAATTCCTCTTTGGATAATAGGTACTGTAGCTGGTATTCTTGTGATCGGTTTAGTAGGCGTTTTCTTTTATGGTTCATATTCCGGATTGGGTTCATCCCTGTAGTAATCGGATGAATTGAGTTGTAGACATGAAAGCGTAAGAACTCAACGGATTCCCTTCTTTGTTTGTCTGATTTGAGGGAGAAGGTCCCGTTGAGTTCTTAATAATTAGAAGATTTTTTTATAAGTTCATTGAAGAAGTTCTATTTACTCAACAAATTTTCCCCTCCTCTTTTGTTTGTCCACCCCTTTTTATATTTTATTTATAGTATACGTAATTATTATAAGATAATTTATAAGATAATATAATAATAAATAAAATAGGTAATAACTCTAAAAAAACGTTCTGATACGTCTGTAAAAAATCGAAACTAGGAATCTTTGACGAACAGTATCACGAATCATTATTATTATTATTTCGACACAAGAAAAGGATTTTTCACACCCTTTTCGTGTGTCGAAGACTAGGAAGACGAATAACCCCTCCCATAAATATTTGTTCCCTTCGTTTATCCGTTCTATTTCGCGTTTACTTTTGGATAGGATCTAGCCGAAGTGAATTGTATTAGAATCAAATGCAGTTTATGACATTTCAATCTGACAATAGCAACATAATAACATCACCCCAATTTTGATAAAAAAAAAAAAAAAAGAGAGAAGGGGTCAAGTCAAATAGTCTTCTTCACAATCTACATACTATGGCTAGGAATGTGGTACAAGGAATTCCCGGCATCTCGTAGAAAAAGAGTATAACAAAAGGCTTTTTATAATTTCATTTTTTATCATAGATATAGATAATGATAATTACTAAAAAAAATTTGGTTCTTTTTACAAACTTGATGTCGATAAATCCGCGAGTCTAGAAATTCATTTCGGACAATTGAACCTTCTCGAACTGTTTCTTTTTAAGAACCAAAAATATTTGTGCCAAAATAACAGATGCGAAGAAGAACAAAAGGCCTTGTACACGTAATGGATCTTGAAGTACTATTTCTGCATCTCCCTGACCAAATCCGCCCACATTAGGATTACTTGTCAACGGTTGATCAAATTTGATGGATTCCCCTTCTGAAACAAGAAGTTCTGGCCCCGGAGGGATAATATCAACCACTTGACGTCCATCCGATGCATCCGCTATGGTTATTTCGTATCCCCCCTTTTCTTTTCGTAGGATTTTGCTTACTATACCTGATGCTGTAGCATTATAAACTGTATTGTTACTCTTGCTCCCGTCAGGATAAATCTGGCCCCTTCCCCTGTTTCCGCCTACGTATATAGGATATTTTAAGAAGTGAATCTCTTTCTTAGTAGCGGGGTCGGGGGAAAGAATAGGAAAGGTGATTTCACTATATTTCTGACCAGGAACAGGGCCTATGACAAGAATATTTTTTTGATTGGGGCGATAACTCTGAAAAGACAGATTGCCCATCTTTTCTTTTATCTCGGGGGAAATACGATCGGAGGGGGCTAATTCAAAACCCTCTGGTAAAATAAGAACAGCCCCTACATTCAAACCCCCTTTTTTACCATTAGCAAGAACTTGTTTCAGTTGCATATCATAAGGAATTCGAATAACTGCTTCAAATACAGTATCGGGAAGTACCGTTTGCGGAACCTCAATATCCACTGGTTTATTAGCTAAATGGCAATTGGCGCATACAATACGTCCAGTCGCTTCTCGTGGATTTTCATAACCCTGCTGTGCAAAAATGGGATATGCATTTGAAATGGATGTACGAGTTATGATATATATCATGAGCGATACGGAAATAGATCGAGTAATCTGTTCCTTTATCCAAGAAAAAGTATTTCTAGTTTGCATGGTCCAACCATTGATCCCGAAAATTTCTACAATAAATTGGGGTAGGTCACTAATGGAGTTTCCTATCCACGATTCTGTTATTTACTGGAATAATTTGACTGGATTAATATATAGGATGAATCTCCGGGATGGGTAGAAAGATAAAGAGTAAGTACGATTTTCAATGTTTTGCTTATGTACAACTACAAAGTAAGAAACATTATAATTATAATTGGATTAGGTAGATAATTTTTCAGTCATTCATTGAATGATAAATCACTACAAGTGACGGAGATACGCGATTTAAATAACGGAAAATCCAATATTTTAAAATTGTATCTAGAATGACTGGAAAAGTGGAAACAAGGCCAGATATAATTTGATCATTATGAACAAATCCAAAATCCTTGTAGACAAAGCCAATCATCAGTTCCCAACCATGGGGCGAATGAAATCCGATACATAAATCAGTTAATAAAAGAAGAGAAAAAGCTTTGATTGTGTCACTTAAGTTATATAGGAATTCCTGAGCCCAAGAGTTAAGAATAACAAGTTCTTTATTACCCAAAATAGAATAACCACTTAGAATAATGAAACAGATTATATTTGTCGAGAAGTGCAAAATCGTATGAATACGACCCTCGTTGTGTATCTTGATTAATTGGATTGTTTCTTTGTGAATTCCTATACGAAGGTTTTGTAGATGTGTCTCCGAGTATTCCTTGATCATTTCCTCTAAGAAGAGGAGTTCCTCTAATTCTATGAATTTTTCTAGAATACTCTTTTCTTCAATATCATTCAAAAAAGTTTCGGATTGCCTAGTATTCCACCAATTAGTAACCCAGGATTCCAGACTTTTTTGAAATGAGAGAGAAATCCACCAGGGCAAAAATACTATAGATGCAAGATATAAAATAGGGGTGAATGCTTTCTTTTTTGCCATTTTTTCATCTGTGAATTGTTAATGAACCCATCTCATTCGTCGACTCTATGTAATCTAATATTTCTCTCACGCATCCGTTCTATTACAAGTTATCGAACCTATGAATCTATGCACTCTTTTTTATTTGTGATTTCGTGGTTAGGCCTTGAATCTCGAAAAAAATACAGAAATAGGCGAAAAATTCGAATGAATAAATAATCAAAAATACTGTTTCCCTATATCTCAATTGGTCAAATTCGAAGCACATATCTCCTTTCGATGAATGCCCGGAAGAATTTAAATAATGAATATGAATATTATTCAGATTTTGAGACGAAAGAACTCCTTTTCTATCATTATATCAAAATATCTTATATTTCGAAAAAATTTAACTGACTATGAGTAGTCAGGGATAGAATAATTGAGGGAAATTTATCAAAAATATTGTGAAAAATGAGTGGCAAAAAACGACATAAATTGGCTAGTTATCATTATAAGAGATCCAATTTTTTGGTCATTAAGGAGCACAAAAAGTATAAAAAGAAGCTTCTAAAAAATTACAAGATATGATCTATCTGAATCTAAAGTCTCAATTCCAACAAGTAAAAAAGGGGGGAATTTCCTTATTTCGAAATGGTTGATTATGAGATATTTGATTTGTTTCTGATTTTTTATTGAATTGAGTTGTGTATATTTCGATACATATAAAAGATCCCCAAAAGGGTTTTATTTTATACTTGTTGCATATATGTCTGCTTTGACTCGAATGAATGTTCTGAAGAAACCTCAATTAAGTTATGTTATAGAAAAAGAGGATTCTTGCGTTTTTACCCTCCTGCTGAGAAAGCATTGATTTCTCGGCTCATTTCTTAAAATACTTCAATTGGTACACGCAAGAAATAGGCCAATTCAGCAGCTTTTTGTTCCATTTCCCGTGGAGTAAAATTCTCATCAGTACGAGTCAATGGAATGGCTCCCTGGCCTCTGATATCCATATAAAGGACACGACGAGCATAAATACCCTCTTTAACTTCTATTCTGACGGACTGAATATCTTTTATAAGAAATCGGAGGAAGACCCGACGATTTTTTCCAGGAAATCCCCACCGAAAGATACACACTATTCCGTCTTTTCTATCAAATCGATCATAACCACTACCTACATTCCACGAAATTGTGCACCACAAATAGGAGCTAATAAAAAGACCCGCGATCCCATAGAAAGACATCACAATTCCTTGTGGAAAAAAAACGATTTCCTGAGACGGAAATAGAGATATCAAATTTCTACCAAGATAACTGGAGGTTCCAACCAACAAGAATCCTAATGAACCTAAAAAAAGGATAACAGCCCAGCAGAAATTACTTGTTTTTCGAGCCCCCGTTATAGGTTCTATCCATATATGTTCTGATCGACAACTCATACTTGATCCGGTTGCTTTTTTTGGAATTGAGAGAATACCCCAAATGAATTTGACTTTAGTCCTTTTGTTTCCAATGAATTTGACTTTAGTCCTTTTGTTTCCGAAGTAACTCGCATCAACTAGCACTAGTTTGATGTGAACCTTTAGGAGTAATTCATTAAATCGGTTAGATCTAAACTAATAACATACCCTTCGTATGATCTCACTAAAGATAGCCACATACATATAGATAGACCAACTTTACAGTTCAGCCATCCGTCAATTCGGGGTCTATTTGAAAATAGCTAGAATACATTTACCCCTATACCCTTTTCTGCAGACATAAGAGTTTTTCGGCGGAAGCCGCTTATACCATATTTTGCTAAATGGATATCTGTGTTATGATACAAGCGTCAGTTTTGAAAAAAAAAATAGATGAGATTTTGTCCCATCGGCTCTAAACAATCTTGTTTTTTTGAACATGAAGAAATAAAGAAGCCATTGCGATTGCCGGAAAGACTAGGCCTACTAAAGGCACCAAAACAGAGGGAAAGTTAAGAGTTGTCATAGAATGGGTACCTCGATTTACTATTTGTACCTTTTATTATTATTTATATTTTATATTTATAATATAAAGATATCTTATTATATATAAAGATATCTTATTATAAT